AGGTATTCTATGGTTCCCTCCCGCGTCAATTGCCAATTCCTGATCATTGAGATTCACGGATAATTCAGATTAATATTTAGGGATAGATCTTACCTCTCTTTTTATTCCCTAAAAAAATCGAAATGATTGAAGTTTTTCTATTTGGAATCGTCTTAGGTCTAATTCCTATTACTTTAACAGGATTATTTGTAACTGCATATTTACAATACAGGCGCGGTGATCAGTTGGACCTTTGATTGAGTAACATCTCTTTTTTTGATTGACCTCCTCCTTGTAGGAGGTCAAATTTCAGTTTCAATTCTACTTTGTTTAGTGAAATTATTTCATTGTAATTCGACATAACATAAAAGGAATCACGCTCTGTAGGATTTGAACCTACGACATCGGGTTTTGGAGACCCGCGTTCTACCGAACTGAACTAAGAGCGCTTTCTTATATCCTATAAAAGTAGATACGATTGTAAAGAAAAGGATTTTTTTACCCCTGAGGAGTCTTTTTTACATATAGTATGTACAAATGAAAGATTATGTCCAAAAATTCCCGATCTTACTCAATGAATCTCTCGTAACTGTCCATACGAGAAAGAATAGGTAGGGATGACAGGATTTGAACCCGTGACATTTTGTACCCAAAACAAACGCGCTACCAAACTGCGCTACATCCCTTTTAAAAATTGTTGTACAGTGTCATTGTATAAAATCCATGTCTTGTTTTCCATATCCTTCTTTCTTTTTTGCTCTACCTATCTATATAGGTAGAGATATAGGTAGAGAATGTTCTTGTCATTTTTTTTTAGGGGGGCGACAAAATTTAATCTGCTGGGTCATTGTACATATGCATTTTAGTTAGTAATTCCTAATTATAATTTCATTTCAAGCAAAAACAAATGATCTTGAACTAAAAGATCGGGTTATCTATGATCTATGTATTAGAATATCAAACTAGAACTATATATGTATTACAATATACAATACAAATAAAGAATTAAAATAAATAAGAAAAAAAAAAAAAAGAGAAAATAAAATAAGAAGGAGGATTTTAAATGCGAGATATAAAAACATATCTCTCAACGGCACCTGTGCTAACCACTCTATGGTTTGGGTCTTTAGCAGGTCTATTGATAGAAATTAATCGTTTATTTCCAGATGCCTTGTCATTCCCTTTTTTTTCATCCTGATTGAATTATTGTATTGATCTGTGAAGAAATGAAGAAGATTTGAGATACAATTCTACGTAACACGGCTCCAATTTCGCTCCCTTTTTCTTTCCTATCCTAAAAAAAAAAAGAAAGAGAAAGAGTGTATCGAATCTGAGTCAAAATACAGTGAATCTACGATAGAATTTGGGGGAAAAGAAATGGAAATGTGGATCCATTCTAGGAGAAATTCTAACATAGAAAGAAGAAAATACTGAGATTAGGATAGGAATAATTCATAGTTAGAAAAAATTGTATTAATTAATTATTACGATATTCTTAATATTCTTCTATTAATGAATATGACTCTCTTTCTTTATAGTTATAGTAATTATATTTACTTTCTATTATAGTACTTCGAAGTCATTCGAATTCTAATAATTCGAAAAAGAAAATAGTTACGAATTCCATTTCTAGTTAGTAACTTTTATTAATATATTCTTCTATTTTCTTAATATATATATATTCTTTTTTTATTTTCTTTTTATTTGGTTCGGGTCAAAAAGAAAATGAAGAGAGTTCTAAAGTAAAATCGATCCAAAAAGAAAAGGAGGTTCATGGCCAAGGGTAAAGATATCAGAATTAGAGTTATTTTGGAATGTACCTGTTGTGTTCAAAAGGGTATCAATAAAGAATCGCCGGGCATTTCTAGATATATTACTCAAAAGAATCGACACAATACACCCAATCGATTAGAATTGAGAAAATTTTGTCGCTATTGTCAAAAGTATACGATTCATGGGGAAATAAAGAAATAGATGTAACGGAATGCGTGTGTGATTTTTCCAAGTAGTGGGAAGAGTAAGAACTTTACATCTTAACATATATAATAAATACAAACCAAATCCTATTTTGGTCGAATCTTAAATGAATAAGAAAAAAAGAGAATTCTATTTTATAGATTCTTTTATATATAAGGAATAAACAAACAAGGAATAAGCAAACCATGGATAAATCCAAAAAACCTTTTCGTAAATCCAAGCGATCTTTTCGTAGGCGTTTACCCCCAATTGGATCGGGGGATCGAATCGATTATAGAAACATGAGTTTAATTAGTCGATTTCTTAGTGAACAGGGAAAAATCTTATCTAGACGGACGAATAGGTTGACCTTGAAACAACAACGATTAATTACTATTGCTATAAAACAAGCTCGTATTTTATCTTCGTTACCTTTTCGTAATAATGAGAAACAATTGGAGAGAGTTGAGTCGATCCCTAGAACTACTGGTCCTAGAACCAAAAAGAAATAGATATACTTCAATCGGAACTCAAGCTCATGTTAATGTTTTGCTCGAAAAAAAAACTAGAATCCAGATTTGATTCTTGTATTATAAAAAAGTAAAAATGGGGAAGAAATCTTTTTTTCTTGAAAGATGTTCGTTTATTCCTACTACTCAAATCTTCATTTCTTTTTCTTCTATCTTCCCGGAGTCCATTCTCCGGGAAATCCTGTTTCAATCATTCTTGTTTACTGTATAATAGATTCTATTAAGATTCTTTTATTTGATTTGTATTTTCTTTTTGATTGATGATTTTATTTGAAATAATATCAAAACAATTCTTATTTGATAGGGCTATTTTCGCAAGTATTTTACGATTCAGAAGCAATTGTCTCTTGTACAGATTATGGATGAATAGGCTATAACTATAGAATAGTATATCCTCACGAGTTACCGCATTTATCCGAGTGATCCACAAACGACGAAAATCTCTCTTTTTCCTGCTCCTATCTCGATGAGAGGAAACCAAAGCTCTAATTCTTTGTTGAGTAGTCGTTCGAGTAAGTCTTGAATGAGCCCCTATAAAGGTTGATGCAAATAAACGAATCTTTTTTCGACGTCTCCGAGCTGTATATCCTCGTTTAACTCTGGTCATTGAATCAAATGAAACTTTCTTGAATAACTAATTGATTTCTCTTCTTTCAGTCATCCTTTTCCTCCGGTCGATTAATAACAAAACGGATTCTTCCGATATATAAAATATAAATTCCAATGGCTTTTGCGACTATGACCTTCCCGACCACGATTTTTTCTTTCTTCAAAGTATCTCGCCTGGAAATAAGAAATTCGACTGCTACTAAATAAAAAAGAATAGTGGGTTCCCTCGTTTCTATGGCAACTTCTGAAACGGTGAGGTCCTCTCTATACACCGGAGCCTCTTCTTTCATTTCATCAAATTTTATTGTGAACTTGTATAGTTCACACTCTTTGGCTCTACCCATGCATTTTTCAATTAGAATTCTTTTTTCAATTCTAATTATCTAATTAGAAAGTAATAACCCTTTTCACAAAAAAGTTATCCATACAGTGACGGCATTTAATTCTGAAAGTTGGCTAGGTAGCTGACCCTATTAGTCCGTTTTTTCAAGAATAGGAATAGGAGCATAACCTTTTTCCTCCGCTTAATGGATAACTATTTGTTACCAATGGAGAATTCCTTCTCATCTCAAACGGAGTGATTGGATTTGCACCAATAGAAACCATAAATTCATAACATAATTAGGTAGCTGATAGATCTTCATTTTTAGATAAAAGTCAATTAAAAGGCCGTCTTCTACTCTATCTATCCTAATTCATTGGTAGTGGTCGTTGATACTGGTTTGCATTTCTTCAAACTCATGATCTGAACTGAACGAGTCGCACATACACCCTAGTACATGTTCCTCGACGCTGAGGACATCCTCGAAGAGCGGGAGATTTCGTGACATTTCTTATTGGCTGTCTTGCGTTTCTAATAAGTTGTTTAATGGTTGGCATGGCATGTCTATAGAATCTCATTCTAGATAGAATAGAGCGAGTTGGCTTAGATCGATCTTAACCTGATGGTTGATGATTATGAATGATTTCTATTCATACGGAAATTTCTAATTTTTAAATGGAATTCTTATATTTATACGGAATTCCCAGTATTTTCATTTTCGACCGCTACAAGATCAACGATGCCATGAGCTTGGGCTTCTGTTGCTGACATAAAAACATCCCTTTCCATATCTTCGGATATAACCCATAAAGGGTTGCCCGTTCTTTGTACATAAACTTTTGTGAGAGTTTCGCGAAGCTTCAATAGTTCTTCTGCTTCCAGGATAAATTCCCCTGCTTGTGCTTCGTAAAAAGAACTAGCAGGTTGGTGAATCATAACCCTGATGATATTGATATAACATCATGAACGGTTCTTCTATCTATATATCGCACGATTGGGTTAAAGTAAGGGGGAATCAAAATAACAATAAAAAATAGAATTAAACAACCGTACGGGCATCTTTTGAACATTGCATACGGCTCTGCAATGGAATTTCTTTTTTCGATAGAATTTCTTCTATGGAAAAGAAGAAATAGAACCCATCCGATCCAAATCGTTAAATGATCCATTTACCACCCTTCCTTTCGTAGTAGTAAAAAAGATACTATGATGGTTCTGTTGCTTTATATATTTATCTCGTCTGTGGTTTAGCAATCCCAAAGTTTCTTTTTGATAAGGAGAAAATGATTTTTTCCATTTTTTTGACTCTTTCTCTCATAACATAAAAATAAGAAAAGAAAGATACTTCTGGTGTGGAAGAATAATGGTTTGTGACGCTGAAATTGACTCTTGCTTGACACATAAATCAAATTGGGAATAACCCTTTTTTCATACTACTATCTCGATACAAAATCTCATGTGAGAAAAAAAACAATAATGGTTTGTTCATATCGAACTCGAAGTGCCATGCTATTATTACTTATTCTTTATTTGATTCATATTCGATACAGCGAAGGCATAGTATTCTTTTTTTTCTCAAATAAAAAAACTCATTGGCGCCAAGCGTGAGGGAATGCTAGACGTTTGGTAATTTCTCCTCCGACCAGAATGAAAGATCCCATTGAAGCGGCTAATCCCATACATATTGTATGTACATCCGGTGACACAAATTGCATAGTATCATAAATGGCTATTCCTGGTATTACCCATCCGCCTGGAGAATTTATAAACAAATAAAGATCCCTAGTATCATCTTCTATGCTGAGATATACTATGAGACCAACAAGTTGATTCGAGATCTCACTATCAACCTCTTGGCCTAAAAAAAGTAATCTTTCTCGATGAAGTCGGTTGATTAGGACAAAATTGTATCCCTGAGGAGCCGTACGTGCACCTTTGGATGCATACGGTTCGAAAGAATTGCGAAAAAAAAAATCAATGTGTTGATTCCAGTCCTATTTCTTTTTTTTTTACATGAGTTTTGCCCTCCTCCCCTTCCCTATATTTTAGAATGTAAAAAAGAAAAAAGAATTTTATGAACTTATTGAACTAACTTCTCATTGATGTATTGTTTCATCGAAATTCAAATAACGATGTAATTTTCTTGTTCCTGAATGGGCCTTTCCATTCTTTTAGGTTCTTGTTCTACTCCGGGGGAAGATTTGCCCGAATTCCATTTGCGCGTATAGGTCAAATGATTCCAGTACCACTTCTTTTTTTTTTTCAATTGTTTGATACCTTTCCCCAAAATATTTGATGTATTCATCATACTACTCCATTTTTAGGAAGTTTTATATTATACCTATAGTAATTAGTATATGATACAATCGGTAATCGTGTAATCATTATATATTCTACATAATAGATTATATTCTAAGATTCTCTTATAGTAAGTTATATTATATTCTATTTAATTACTAATGAAGTTCATAATTTCTTAATAATTTAATTAAATTTATATTTTATTTTTCTATTCTTTATTTAATATTTCTTATTTAAATTACTACATTTACACTCCCATTATATTACTTTTACTATTATCATTTCCAATTTGGTATTCTCTGAACGGAGCCTGGATACTTTATTTTATCAGTCCAAGTAAACCATTAATTATTTTCATTGATAATATTGATCCCCAATAGGAATTATTGTGCTTCACGCTCCGAATTCTTGATGATTCAATCAATACAATATTGAATATATATTTATTGGATTGGGCGAAACAGAGAATACTTGATCGGGGGAGATAATGGGGAAATACCATATGACCCATATGTCTGACAAGTCGCACTATACGTCAACCCAAGCTGCATCTTCCTCTCCAGGACTCCGAAAAGGTACTTTTGGAACACCAATGGGCATTAAGATAAAGAAAAAAAATGAAGTACTATACTTTACTTTAATATGGAAACGTAACAATGGTTTTATTGTCTTCATCATTTTTTCTCTTTTTTTTTTTCTATTTTTATATTTTTTTTTTTCTTTTTATATCTTATTATTATATATTTTTATATCTTATTATTATATAAATAATATATATAAATATAGAAAATAGAACTTAATATTATTATATATATTCTAATTTAGAATATTAGTGTATAGATATATACTTTCTATATAGATAGGACTGGAAGGTTCATAGAGGAAGAGAATAAAGAGAAATTGTAACGAACGGGATTTATCGGATAATCCGATTGTTCGAATGATTTCAAATTAGAAAAAAGTATCTTCTTTTTCCCTAAAAATACTCCCATTGCGTATTGGTACTTATCGGGTATAGAATAAGATCTGTTTCTCTTTGTTCTTATAAATAGAAATAAATAGAATTGTTCCCTTCTCTTTCTATTTCAAAATCTTTCTTCATTAAAAAGAAAAGAAGGGAATAAAAATAAATATCAATCCTTTCCTATACAAAATCTACCGAACAGGTGAAATACACGGTCTAGTCTTTTCCAATGCTATAAAGTTACATAATGTCTATTTCTTTTTCAGAAAGGGGTATTTACATGGGTTTGCCTTGGTATCGTGTTCATACTGTTGTATTGAATGATCCCGGTCGATTACTTTCTGTCCATATAATGCATACAGCTCTAGTTTCTGGTTGGGCCGGCTCGATGGCTCTATATGAATTAGCGGTTTTTGATCCCTCTGACCCTGTTCTTGATCCAATGTGGAGACAAGGCATGTTCGTTATACCCTTCATGACTCGTTTAGGAATAACCAATTCGTGGGGAGGTTGGAGTATCTCGGGAGGAACTATAACGAATCCGGGCATTTGGAGTTATGAAGGTGTGGCAGGAGCACATATTTTGTTTTCTGGCTTGTGCTTTTTGGCAGCTATCTGGCATTGGGTGTATTGGGACCTAGAAATATTCTGTGATGAACGTACAGGAAAACCTTCTTTGGATTTGCCCAAGATCTTTGGAATTCATTTATTTCTCTCAGGAGTCGCTTGCTTCGGCTTTGGTGCATTTCATGTAACAGGCTTATATGGTCCTGGAATATGGGTGTCTGATCCTTATGGACTAACTGGAAAAGTACAATCTGTAAATCCAGCGTGGGGTG